TATTCGATACAAACTCTTTTTTTTTGAGGATCCATTGTAATAATGAGAAAGATTTCTGCATATTCGCACAAATAAGTCAATAATATCAAAATTGGATAAATCGGCCCAGACCGGCTTACTAATGGGATGCCCTAATATGGTACAAAATTTCGCTTTAGCCAATGATCTAATTATAGGAATAATTGGAACTTTTGTATCAAGCTTTTTCCTAACATTTTCTATTAGAAATGAATTTTCCAACATTTGACTCCGTACCACTGAAGGATTTCGCCGTACACTGGAAAAATAACCCAAAAAGTAGAATGAATGCTCGGATAATTGGTTTATATGGATCCGTCCTGGTTGAGACCAAACATAAAAATGGCATTGCCATAAATTAATAAGATAGTATTTCCATTTATTCATCACAAGAGGGGTATTCTTTGAAGCCAGAATGGATTCTCCTTTATATCGAGCATAATGAATGAAAGAGTCCTTGAAAAACCATAGGGTAGACAGAAAATCCTTAGTAAAGACTTTTACAAGATATTCCATTTTTCCATAGAAATAGATTCGCTCAAAAAGGACTACCGAAGATGTTAATTGTAAATGAGAAGATTTGTTACGGAGAAAAAGGAAGATAGATTCGTATTCACATAGATAGAAATTATATAGGAACAAGAAGAATCTTGGATTCCTGTTTGAAAAAGTAGAAATAGATTTTTTTGAAGTAATACGAATGTTCCAATTACAATACTCGTGAAGAAAGAGCTTTAATAAATAAAAAGAAGAAGCATCTTTCACCCAGTAACGAAGGGTTTGAACCAAAATTTCCAGATGGATAGGGTAAGGTATTCGTATATCTGCCACATAATTTAAATATGGAAATTTATCCTCAAAAAAAGGAAATATTGAATGAATTGATTGTAAATTATAAGATTTTACGATTTTTGTCTCCTCTAAGAAAGAGATTAATCGTAGGGAAAATGGAATTTCCAGAATGACGGCAAACCCCTCTGATATTATTTGAGAATATAAATTCTTGTTGTGCCCACAAAATTTATTTTTGTTAGAATCATTAGCAGAAATAATCAAATGATTCTGTTGAGACATTCGAGTAATTAAACGTTTTACAATTAGTAAACTAGATTTATTGTCAGAACCTATATTTTCCATCAAAATGGAGCTATTTAAACCATGATCATAAGCAAGTGCATAAATATATTCCCGAAAGATAAGTGGGTATAGAAGGTCATATTGCTGAAACCTATTTCGTTCTAAATATACTTGAAATTCATCCATTTTCATTTTTGAAAATTCAATTGGAGACAGGGATAGGGGATTTATTGGGTTCTCAAATGATACATAGTGCGATACAGTCAAAACAGGGTATTCTATTTTTTATATTTTTATAGTAAAAAAATAAAAAACGAATAGATACCTCGAAAACAAGTAAAACTCATCAACGGACTCTCTCTCCTCGTTTTTTTCGATCTAATTGTTTTATGTTCATTCTAGAATAACAATCTAGTTCGAAATCCTTTATTTTCTCAACCCAATCGCTCTTTTGATTTTGGAAAAAAAATATCTTTCTCAATATACTCTTTCTTCTACACATTTAGCGCCACCCCATAATGGAGAATAGTTAATAGTTAGGACTCATAACATAAAAAAATCAATAATCCTTTTTATGGAAAAGCTTTTCCCACATCAAGCACTAATCTATTTTTAACGTAAAATTAGATCGGGTAATCATTCCAATTAAAAAAAGAAAGCTCGTTGCTTTTTGTTTCCCTATAATTGGAGCCGCCATGCTCTATCCATTTATTAATTCAACCCAACTTTGATTTTTTGTTCCGAGCCAAGAATTCAAACAAAGGTTTGGATCGGATCCAATAAGAATGAAATATTCTTCGAATTCTCCATTGATACGACATGCTACTTTTTCCATTCATTCCTTTCTGGATCAGTCGTCGTCTTACAAACTCTATCGCCGGTATGAACGAATCCATTGCTTCATTAAAATGTGTAAAAAATCGAGTCGCACTTAAAAGCCGAGTACTCTACCATTGAGTTAGCAACCCGAATGAAACTAATATTAAAAAAAAACTAATAAAATCGAATGTGTAGATATAATAGCAATCAAAAAAAGATTGAATTGTATAATAAAAAAATCCTATGGATTATGGATATGGAATGGAAATAAAAAGATCCGTTTATTCACGATCGGATTATATTTGTTTGATACACGGTTGTCAATATTAATATTAATGTTGAGAAAAAACTACAATGGGGAAAAAAAAATTATAAACTTTTAATTTGAATAAATTGGAAATAGTAACTAACCAATTGAAATTCCATTTTTTTTAATTTATAATAGTAACTAACCAATTGAAATTCCATTTTTTTTAATTTATGTTAATAATAACAAAGTTCGTTTGTAAATTCGAATAATAAAATTCGAATACGAAAATATATTCTAATACTAATAACTAAAACTAGATTATAATACTAAAAACGAAAACGAATAATAATAAAAAAAAAAAACAAACAATTATGTTGAATTGGCACTACAAAATTAATCGACATAGATCCAAAAGGGTGTATGCGAAAATTAAGGAAAAAAAGGTTAGAGATCCGATTTTTATTCAATCAATTAATATTCTTATTAATATTAATTAATAATTGAATCAATACAATCTAAATATGGACTAAATAATTAACCTAACCCCCTTTTTATTTCTTCTTTTTTATTTCTTCAGAGAATTACAATGAAAACCACCTCATTGAGAGTAATGTATTTATAAACCCAATTACTTGATTTATTGATTTGCTCTTTTTTTCTATCCGTTTTCTATTATTTTATATATCTTTATATATCAATTCTATTAATTTATATCTATATCAATAAAAATAGATTTTTGTGGTTGTAGAAAACAACATTCTTATAGTATAGCAATAAATTCTTATAGTATAGCAATAAGAAATGAAAAAAAATGAGGTATGAATAGATAGCGGGGGGATAAGAGAGATAAAGGGTTATATAAATATATATACAAGTTATCCACACCCTCTTTTGTTTATTATTTCATTAATTGACTTTCGTTTGTTGATTAGGGCAAAGTTCGATAAAAACACCCGCCCTTTTTGAAATATCCTGAACAGTTCCTGTAGGTTGAGCGCCCTTTTCAAGGAAATCGAGAATAACAGGAATATTTAAATAGGTTTGATTCTTTATCGGATCATAAAAACCCACTTTTCGAAGATCTCTTCCCTCTCGTCGGGATCGAATATCAATTGCAACAATTCGATAAACGGCTCATTGGGATAGATGTATGGAGATGAACAATACACCCCCCCTAGAAACGTATAAGAAGTTTTCTCCTCGTACGGCTCGAGAAAATTAGATGATGCCTATGGGATATAATATAATTATGAATTTGGATGTCAAATAGATCCATAAAATCAAAAAATCAATTCGATTATGATTTTTTAAGTACTTTTTTCTTATTCTTTTTCTTTCCCCCAAAAAATCACTCGTATTCGCAAACTCATAACTCAAGTTGGATAACTCTCAAATAACTCAAAACCTTTAAGTATTTCATTTATTGAGCGGTCTCTATCCCGTTTTTTGTCTATTTTCTTTAGAATAGAATCTATTTTTTTTTTTTTCTTCATTCTGATAGAGTTGTTGAGACAATTAAAATTGGTATTTACTTGTTCCAGGATCCCTTAGATTTTACTTGAATCGTTGGGTTTAGACATTACTTCGGGGATTTTTAATCGTTTCAAAAATGGCAGCAACATACCATTTTTTCTTTCTATCAAAGAATCATAGAAATAGATAATGATTCCCGCAGATATACTTTTGATCGAAATCGTTTTACCAATTCCAACAAATTTTACTCGAATTCATTTTTATTTTGAAACTTGATCGAATTGGATCCTTTCGATTTCGATATAGATAGATAGATAGATAGATATTTACGAAGTTGTTCGAATTTATTAATTTTCACTAACCCTAGATACTTGCTCCTGAAAAATGAATCAACTCGAGCTCCATCATGTACTATTACTATTTACATTATCAACTCCCCCTCCAAAAAAAAACGAGTTCGATATGGAACAGAACAAACGATGTCGAGCCAAGAGCACCCTCATTTCTATATACTCATTTTTATATAATATAAAAATAGTGGATTAAGAATCCACAGCTAATTGAATCATGTCTTTCAAGTCGCACGTTGCTTTCTACCACATCGTTTCAAACGAAGTTTTACCATAACATTTCTCTGGTTTGGAGCCAGTATGTAATTATGAAATCATGAATAGTCGTTGATTCAGTCGATCCATAGTAATCCATATGTTTTCTGAATGGGTAATTTCTATAAAGAAGTCTCATCAAAAATTCAAATAAAATCGATATTTTAGTATGACTGGAATTTGGATTTTTTTATTTTTGATTTCTTTTTAACATAGAAAATATTCTATTTAATAACATGAATACAAATAAATAAGTTTAAGTTTAAATAAGTTCTTTATGGAATATACATCTTAAAAGTAACTCAATTTAGAGACGGATCATTAAAAATAAGAAAAAAGAATCACGCTTTAGCCAATATTATAGATTCTAGATTGTTAAACCGAAAGTTTCTCAAAAAAAAAGGGCAATCTTTATTCTAATAGAATATTTGTACTCTCATATGATATTTAGATCTATCTATATTGATAGATCATGCATGGATATGCTCTGGGACGGAAGGATTCGAACCTCCGAATAGCGGGACCAAAACCCGTTGCCTTACCGCTTGGCCACGCCCCATTTCGAATTTCTATCCGACACTAATAAACACTAATATTAGTCTAATATTAGTATTGGCTGTTCGTCAATTTCAGTTTCAATATCGAAATATCTATATCGTATAGAATGTTGCGAGGTTTTTGATATGTGTAGATATAGAATTAAACGGAAATTCTTGATCATTCCATAGAATGCAATTAAGATATTGTATGAAAGTATGATTTCTTATATTCTATCTTAAAGAACAAAATGTTTGCTATGCTTATGCTTAATATCTTTAGTTTGGTCTGTATTTGTATTAACTCTGCCCTTTATTCAAGTAGTTTTTTATTCGCGAAATTACCGGAAGCCTACGCTTTTTTGAATCCAATTGTAGATATTATGCCAGTAATACCTCTACTCTTTTTTCTCTTAGCTTTTGTTTGGCAAGCTGCTGTAAGTTTTCGATAAGATCTTAATTTTTATACTATCTTAGACTCTTAGAAAAATTCATAATTTATTCGAAAAAAAATTCTAACATTCTAACAATTGATAAGATCAGATAAGTCTTACAGTATGAATCCTTAATTCAAATATTGAAATTTTTTTATACCCAAGAACATTTTTGAAAATTCCTTTCTATTATATTTCTCGAAACCACATCATTTCTTAGTGTCAAAAGAAACATAATGTATAGTATAGGAAAATCTATTCTCTTTTTTTTTTTAATTGATCTTGGAGATTGTGTAATGCTTACTCTAAAACTATTTGTTTACACAGTAGTGATATTCTTTGTTTCTCTTTTCATCTTCGGATTCCTATCTAACGATCCGGGACGTAATCCGGGACGTGAAGAATAAAAAATAAGATTTTTTTATTCTCCTTTCATGATTTTGAAATATTTCTTAGAATTGGATCTATACTATATTAATATTTCTATTTAATAGAATATTAAATATTATTAATATTTTATAATATTCTTAATATTTAATATAAAATATTTAATATAATATTGAATAATAATCAATTTCATATTACTTTCTATTGAATAATAATAATAATAAAATCAAACAAACAAAGAAAAAAATTCAAGAGATAGAGATAAAGAACAAATCATCGACGGAAACGGAAAGAGAGGGATTCGAACCCTCGGTACGAAAATTTCGTACAACAGATTAGCAATCCGACGCTTTAGTCCACTCAGCCATCTCTCCCAAATTGAAAAAATAGAATTCCTATGTTACATTATACAAACAAAAAAAAGAGATTGAAGAAGCTACTCCTTTCTTTCTATCTTATCTCTCTTTGACTTATTCTTTTTATATTATAGTTTTTCTATTTCTTTTTATTCTATATTAGGATTAGGATATAAAATTCTATTTAAGATATCCAAAATATTAAATCTCTAAATACTAAATAGATAAATTGTATAAATAAATATTGAATATTGTATAAAATAGAATAGAATTCTAATAAATAATAAAAAAATATCCTTTTTGTTTGTTCGAAGGGGTCGTGTTTTTTTTCTATAGCCCGGCCAGATCGGTACCTAGCCGGGCTTTTTTTGTTCTAATGAATCCCGTGAATAAAATATATTGGATCTGAAAAAATACTTGTTATTGAAACAAGATCAAACATAAGAAAAACTTTTATATTCCTATGAGATAAAACCACAATGATAGAAGATCAAAATCACTTTTCTTATTATTTTATTTTCCATTTTTTTATTCTTTATTTTGATTTTTTCCAGTAACCGTACCTAAAAATGTAAAAAAAAGCAAATACGACTAAAAAAAGAATGGAGATTCTTTACACAATGCATTTTCTTTTTATGTTATGACTAAAATAATTTAGTCAAGATGTATTTGTCAAAACACCTTCAGCAAAACAAAAAAAAGGACTCCTTTTTTTATTTCATTAGGTCCCCTTTACGAAAGAAAACACGTCAAAACTATAATTTTCATGATTCTTTTATTATTATTATGATCCTTTTTTTGATTCCGACTGATTCCCCTGTTCGACAAAAGATTTGTTTATATACAATAATCGCATTGTAGCGGGTATAGTTTAGTGGTAAAAGTGTGATTCGTTCTATTGACCCCTTAATAGTTAAGGGGTCCCTCGTTTGATTCATATTCCGATCACAAACTTATTTCTTAAAAGGATTTAATCCTTTCCCTCTCAACGAACGATTCGAGGAAGAATATACATTATCGTAATTTGTATCCAAGAAGAATCAATTCGAAATTGAAAAATGGAATTATGAAATTACGAAACATAAAAATTTTTTGAATTGGATCACAATACTCACAAATTATTGAGTATGAATAAGGGATCCATGGATAAAGATATAGAAAGTTTATTTCTAATCGTAACTAAATCTTCAATTTTTTTATTTGTCTATGAGAAATTGAAGCAAACTAGCTATTAAACGATTCCTTTAGTTTACTATAGACATCAACATATGATATGTAGCTCGGTGGAAAAAAATGCTTTTCCTAAGGATTCTTTCAAATCGAAAAGAAATAGCGAACGAAGTAAAAGTAAGTAGAAAAAAAATTTTATTTTTCCTCCTCTTCTATAGGGATCATCTAAAAAGCGGGCTGTTTTGAATGTATTCAGAACGAAAGGCTGACATAGATGTTATGGGTAGAATTCATTTCATTCATTTCATTTTGTTCACATCTTCTCCATTTGTTAAATTTTTCTATTTCTCTCTATCTTGCATAAAGGAGCCGAAT